TACCGGTGGCAGCTTCGAATAGGTCATATATCAATTCTCTTTCTCGAAAAATATAGAAGAAGGGGGTCTGTGCGCCAATATCTGCCATAAAAGGGCCAAGCCATAACAAATGCGAAGCTATACGACTTAACTCCAACATAATGACTCTGATATAGCTGGCCCTTTTAGGTACTTGAATATTGCCTAACTGTTCTGGTGCATTTACAGTTATTGCTTCTGTGAACATAGTAGCTAAATAATCCCAACGTGTTACATAAGGCAAATATTGTATAATTGTTCGGTTTTCTGCAATTTTTTCCATCCCTCTGTGTAAATAACCCAATATTGGTTCACAGTCAATAACATCTTCACCATCTAGAGTAACAATGAGTCGAAGAACACCATGCATTGATGGGTGGTGAGGTCCCATATTGACTATCATGAGGTCTTTTCTTGTAGCTGGTACAGTCATAGGTTTTTTCCTGATTCATTCTTCCGTGAATTGTTGAAAGCGAAAAGAAGTTCATCAAAATTTAAGCGAATCAAAGTAAAAATGACTCTTCAAATTAACGAGTTTTTTTCTCCAACTGGTCGATTAATTCTTTGAATTCGTTATAATGTACTCTAGTTTTTTTTTTCTCCAACTGGTCCAGTAATTCTTTGAATTCGTTATAATGTACTCTAGTTTTTTTTGACAAATAAGCCAGCAGCCGTTGACGTTTTCCCAGAATTTTACGCAGACCTCTCTCAGATAAATAGTCTTTTTTGTGCAATTGCAAATGTGAAGTAAGTCTCTGTATCTTATTGGTGAAACTGACTACTTGAAATTCAACAGACCCTCTGTTTTCTTTGTTTTCCTCTTGCGAAATAATTGAAATGAATGAATTTTTTACCATAAAAGAAATTTTGCCTCCCCTTTTGACAGATATGAATTTTATTGATCCGTAAGAATACTGCCAGAAATTTGAATGTAGTATACACAACAATCGGAATTTCTGGCAGTATTTTTACTGAGTTTATCAATTAAGCAATTTGAAATTTGATTCGGATAGTGATTCAAAAGGATGGTACATTTTTACACTCACAAAAGCGAATAGTTTTTTAGTACGAAGATTCTGTTGATTTATTTCTAGATCTAATTAATTTGTCATTAACTTAGTATCACAGTATCCTATGATGTAAGACAGGGCAAATGTGCAGCTGGTTGCTTGCGTATAACATATATGGTACAGAATATATAGGAAATAATGTACCATCACCGAATTTTGAATCGTGGATACATATAGATCCTTAACATACTGAAACGGCTGCCATTATTGGTATCAAACCAATAGCGATTCATACAAGCTAAATCTTCTAATCGAAAATTAGGCCAAAGAAAGAACTTGAGTTTAATTAATTCATTTTTATCTCTATCAAGGTGTTTACTTTCATCCAAAAATTGACCCCAGCTTTTTATGTTGTTCTCCTTGCAAAATACTGGATTTCGATCCACACCATTCCTATTCTTTAAATTTAAATTTAAAGAATTGAGAATTCTCAATTCTCTACGCCGTCTAGACGATAAAATCATTTCAGGAACAAGCAAATCAAAATGATCCTTATCAACATTTTTTTGTTTTCCGTATCTTTGATTAGTTTGTTGCTTACTCTTATGAACTAATGAAATACCTATGGCTTGATACATAAGAAATTCTTCCAGATCTTTTATAGACGAAGTTAATAGGGGTTGGAACTTAAAAAAACCAAATTCCATCCAGCTAAACATAGTAGGCGCCAAGGAATAATGACTGATAATTCTTTCTATCGGCAGATCTCCCATTTTCACATAGGCTAAAAGCCTTCGTTTAGTTTGTGAAAGCCCTTTTGTGTTACCCACCATCTGTAGTAAGCTCAGCCGCTCGAGTATATCCTCCTGAACTTGCCACGGGTGGTGCATGCTAAAACGCAAATACTTCGCTTGAAGTTCAAAGAAATTTACTAGCCTCGGCGAGTCACTCCGGTATTCTGTTTTTTTTTTACTGAACCCTTGTTCATAATCTTCTCTAATAACTTCTTGGATGTCTTCGATGTCGATGTCTTCGATGTTTTGACTAACATTTGCTTTTCCTTTAGTTGCTTTTCCTTTAGTTGCTTTTCCTTTAGTTGCTTTTCCTTGACTAACTTCTTCTTCTTCTTCTTCTTCTTCTTTTCCTTTGAAATTTAAAAGAAGTAACTTCATAGGTCTAAGCCACGGGTTCATTTGATATGTCCTCTTACGTAGCAGAAATTCTGGGAAGAACCAATCTTCCTGATTCGAATCTTCCTCATTCGAATTCGCTCTGGGTGCCTTTAAGATTTCTTCATTCATTCCCATCCAATTAAAAAAGCTTTTTTTGTTTTTTTTGATTTCTGGATCTTCTTTGAGTTCTGGATCCTTTTTGATTTCTGGATCCAAGAGCATTTTTGGAACGATATCATAAATAAGACCTCTATTCTCATTCTCAATTATTTCAGAATTCTCATTCTCAATTATTTCAGAATTTTCATTCTCAATTATTTGAGAATTCTTAGTCTCAATCTTAGTATTTGTATTATGGTTAGGGTCGCTCTTTTTCCCGGCCTCCAAATTGACTAGATATTTTTCGAAAAACTTCCAATCAAAGTCCATATATTTTCTTTCAGGTTTTTTCTTGTGCATTTTTTTCAGAGACATATAAACCTTGTCTAGATAATTGTCTAGAGAATTCTTGTCTAGAAACTTCTTGTCTAGATAATCCTTGTAATAATCCGTTTCTAGATAAAGCGGGTCTAGAGAATCCTTGAAATAAACCTTGTCTAGAAAACTCTTGTCTAGATAATCCTTGTCATAATCCTTGTCTACATAAGTATTGTCTAGATAATTGTGTAGATAAGTATTGTCTCGATAAAGCTTGTCTAGAAACTTCTTGTCTAGTATACAATCCTTGAAATAAGTCTTAAAAACAATCTCCTCTGGTATATCAAATAAGTCGATCTCTTGGCTCTTATTTACTTGTAATGGCAATTTAGAAATAGAGGAGTCCTTCTTAGTTTCAGAAGAAATGTATTTATATGCTAAAAGATCATATTTATAGTTTTTCTTAAACTTAGTTTTTTGATTTCTTACTAATGAATATACTTCAGAATCATCTTGTTTTTTGGAATGAAGTAATGGGTCTTTTTCATATGAATCTCCTTTATTTAAATCGTTATTTTGAGGCGTATGGCGTCGGTTGACTTTATTTCGCCAGGTTTGTGCGCCTACTCGCTCCCAATGAACCTTAGATAAATTGTATTGAGACTGACCTCTTAACCAGTTTTTCCATGGATTCGTTCCAAAATTTCGAAGTTTCTTATGCTTTAATTCGGAATGAACTATTCCCTGTCTTTCAAAAGAATCCTTTATTGCAGTCTTAAGAAAAAAAGACGTTCCGCGATATTGAAGAACAGATCTTAACTTATTACTAACTAGGGTTTGTGCTAATTTGTAAAATACATATGCTTGGGACAGGGAAGATAAATTTGGCAAGGAAGCAAATTTCGGAACAATCTGTGACTTCCGCTTATTTATATTTTTTATAGTCGAACTAAAGGTAATTCTTTTTTGATTTGTTTCAGTATTGGAAATGTCTTTCTCAAAAAATTTTTTTGTTAAATTGATTCTAGGAATCTTAATGATACATAGAAAGATATCTATGTATATTTTGTATATTTTTTCAATGAAAATTTTTTGAAAATAATTCCATTTACTTATTAATCGAACATTTCTTCTTTTTACAATTTTCCAAATATTTTTTGCTGATTCTACATTATTATTTTGCTTTTTGTTGTTAGGACTATTATTTAGTCCTGTAGTTAGTTTTTTTTTTTCTTTTGTAATTCTTTCTATTTTATTTTTGATTGTGCTTGTTCTATTAATCAGATTTTGTATTTTTTCTTCTGAATTTGTAGAAGCTGTAGATCGAATTTGACTAACGGATTCATTAATTATCTCATTGCTGATTATAGAATCTTTTTCTTTTTGAGTTTCACTCGATTCATCTACTCCTATCCCTTTCAATCTTGTATTTTTTTTGATTATTTGCAAAATTGTGCTTTTTAGAACTAGAACCCTTTCTTTAAGCCGTTTTATGCTTTCTTTAAGCCATTTTCTGCTTTCTTTTGAGTTTCCTAGAACTCTAACAAAATTTTGCTTTATTTTTTGGTTGAAAACGCTTCTTATAAGTTGAAAGGCGCTCCCTTCGAATTTTCCTGCTGCTAATCTTTGACTTTTTTTGCCTAGTTCTTTAAAAATGGGCCCCCAAAAAATGGAAAAGGAACGGTTGGGTCGGGCACCACCCCAAGGATAGTCAGATAGTCCCCAGATAGACCTTATAAAAGCATAATCCTTGGTTACCCTTTGTCTATCATCCGCTGTGTGCCAAGGTTTCAACTCGAAAGGCCATAAAACTTTGACCTGAAGACCGTATTCCCACCACTCCTCCGGCAAGTTCTTGGTGGATATGACGCCTAGAGGCAAACCGTCATCGTTGCATAAAAGATGAATCTCGTTTTCCCAGTCCTTTCTATCCTCAGCCCACTCGGGCTGCTGCAAAAATAAGATACGACCAATATTTTTAGCTAGTATCGCTAAAGGCAATGCAATATATCTTCTAAAATAGGAGTTACAAATTAATATGATACCTCGTACTCCTAGCCCAAAATAAAGCTCATTCCATGAATCTATTCCATCCATCCGGTACAGCTCTTCGTCGGGGTCTAGGTCGATTTTCTCTTTTTTGATTCTTTTCGATTTTTTCCGTTCTTTCAATGCTTTGCTTTTTTTTTCGTCTATCTTCCTTTTTGTCTTCCTTTTTGTTTTTGTCTGTTCTTTCTTAGGTCCCTTAAGAGTGAAAAGGTCCCCTTTTTTGATTACAAACCTATGCATCAAATTTTTCATTTTCAAAACAAGGGGTCTCAATACCCTAAAAGAACTAGCCAGTCTACTTTTTAAGAAGCCCCAAAAAAGAGGGGAATGCGGAAACAGTTCAATCTTTCTTACAATAACTCCGTTTTTACGCCTTAGGGGGCTCGCAATACCTTTGATGTCATCCTGCTGCCAAAATTGCCTGCGCACCGCTTTCAAGGTGCACTTCCACGCTTCGCCTTTCAATTCGAGATTGGTCAAGTGGCTGCCAACGTGAACATGAGCAAGGCTTTTCTCAAAGTCAATACTATAAGGGTCTCCCCCACTCTTGATCAAATCCTTCTTAACCTTCTCATTAATCGTTTTAGCAATGTCCGAATCAATCTGGTTACTATCGTTAGAAAGCTTTTTCCTAAGTAATTCTTTAGTATTCTTAGGCAAAATAATTTCATATTTGACTTTTGCTGATATAATATCAAAGCACTCATCCTCTCCCCGATTGGTCACAAAGGGTTCGCCACAGTCGTATGCGACCTCGCGGACTAATACGTATGACCAGCGAGGGACGCGTTGACCGATGTGCGCTCGTCCCACACGTTCTCCCCTTTTATAAGTCCTTAGTTGCTGTAGCTTTTTTAGTTTTCGCCGGTTTCCCCCCCTTTTTTCCCAAGGCTTAGAAAAAAATTTTGCCAAAGGATTATAATATAATTTTCCTTCTGCTCTTAGTTTTAGTGTTTTACTTTTTAGTATCGCGAACATTCTCTCTTCATATTTTGGGGACTCGAAAATGCAACCTGGCAAAAGGGTCTCATGAATTTGATTTAGAGCAAGGATTTGCTTAAGTTGAGATTCTGTAGGTTCATCGTCGATTCTTTCACGAGATTTTTTAGTTCCATTTTTTTTTCTTCGACGAGATTGCATTACATTCTGGACTTTTTCACGAGACTGCATTGCATTCTGGACTTTTTCACGAGATTGCATTGCATTCTTTTTTCTTCGACGAGATTTCATTGCATTCTTTTTTCTTCGACGAGATTGCATTGCATTCTTTTTTCTTCGACGAGATTTAATTACATTGTAGACTTTTTCACGAAATTCACCCAAGTGACCAAGTGCCCTTTCTTCGCTTAGACGTGCTTCTTCGCGTAGACGTGCTTCTTCGCGTAGACGTGCTTCTTCGCGTCGACGTGCCTCTTCTTGGCTTTTCTCCTGTTCTTTGCTTTTCGGTGCCTTTTCTTCGCTTTTATCCTTTTCTTCACTTTTCTTCTTTTCTTCACTTTTCTTCTTTTCTTCGCTTTTCTCCTCTTCTTCGCTTTTCTCCTTTTCTTTGCTTTTCTCCTCTTCTTCGGGATCCTCGATTACTTCGAGCAACTTTTTGATTCGTCCACGAGAGGGCCCATTCAACAAAGGATCATACCTTTTTGGTAGGCAGAGGCAGGTTTCGTTGATTTTCTCAATACAAACCCGAGTCCTTTTGTCGAGTATATCTAGAAAAAGAAATCCCGTGTCTAGAGCCTCAATTCTCTTTATAAACTCGTTATTTAAGTTGTTTTGTCTTTGTTTGTTCTTATAAAGCCAATCTTTGTCTAGTTTATCAAAGGAGAGTCTTTCTACTGTGGACGAAGATATCATCCCTTTCGTCAGTTCCTTAAAACTAGAAAAACTAGGAGGATCTGTAAAAGATATTCTTTTTTTTCCATCACTTCGGCATGTATCAAAAAAATATTGTGAAACTTCCTTTCTTACAGCCCCAAAAAAGTGTTGATTGCCTATGTATCGTACTGGACGAGTCCATTGAAACTTATAAAAATCGGACGCTAAAATGTCTTCCACCACTATGGGTTCTTTTTGATCTTTTTCTTCATCCAGATCCGCTCCCCAAGGATGGGGAGGAATTTCTTCTTTGAATAGCACTTTTTTTCGTGCAATCTCCTCTTTGTTTTCCTCTTTCTTTTCCTCTTCCTTTTCCTCTTCCTCGTCCTCCCAGTAAGTGTCAGCTTCTCCGCTTTGTCTGGCTAACCAATTTGGTTTCAGTCGTGGGGCTTGGACGCGTGTCAGTGGATGTGGAAAAATGAATAAAGGTATTCTGCCTAAATAGTAGACACAGGTAACAAATAAGAAAATATTCACGAACCGACCCGTGTTTCTCCTCAAGTTTATTAACAGCAAGTACTGAATTTCGGACACAACCCACCGAAAGGTTCGCATAAGGAATTCAAATTCTTCCCCAAGGCACCTAACAAGGTACTGATAAATCTTCTTTTTGTATTTATTCAATTCTGAGTTAATGTACTTATTCAATTCTGACACACGGTACTGAAAGTATGAAAAACGGACCTGAAATTTTGCCCCAAAATACTTATAAATGTACTTATCCAATGCTGACACAAGTTCCTTCTTAGATCTACTCAAAAGATAGATCCGTATCCAGTCCAAGAATCTTTTCGAGAATAAAAGGAAACAAATGTGACCAATTAACCAACCAACAAAACTACTTGTTACAAATAACATCTTGTTGTTGCATCGAAACATATAAACGTTGACTAATCTGGCTAACGTTGAATTTGGTAAAAGGATCTGGTTGGCTAATTGAAAAATGAAAGTATTTAGGAAAA